GTTTATGTAGCTTAATAAAAGTGTGACACTGAAGATGCCAAGATAGATTTTAAAAATATCTCAAAAACATAGAGGTTTGGTCCTAGCCTTATTATTAATTAAAATTATATTTACACATGCAAGTCTCAGCACCCCTGTGAAAATGCCCTTTATTACCATTTAGTAAAAAAGGAGCGGGTATCAGGCACATCATATGCCCATAACATCCAGCCTAGCCACACCTCCACAGGAATTCAGCAGTGGTAAACATTGAACAATAAGCGACAATAAGCTTGAATCAGTAATAATATTTAGAGTTGGTAAATTTCGTGCCAGCCACCGCGGTTATACGAGAAACCCAAATTAATAAATACGGCCTAAAGCGTGGTTAGATAATATTAAAATTAATAGAAATAAAAATTAACTTAACTGTCGCACGTACTTGTTAAGAGGAAACCTAAAACCGAAAGATATTCTAATAAGCAAATTACTTGAACCCACGAAAGCTAAGGAACAAACTAGGATTAGATACCCTATTATGCTTAGCCTTAAACTTTGGAACCCCGCCTGAGTACTACGAGCCATAGCTTAAAACTCAAAGGACCTGGCGGTGCTCTATACCCCCCTAGAGGAGCCTGTTCTATAATTGATACTCCCCGCTAAACCTCACCACTTATTGCCAATACCGCCTATATACCGCCGTCGTCAGCTCACCATTTAAATGATCAATAGTAAGCATAATGATAAACATAAAAACGTCAGGTCAAGGTGTAGCGAATTAAGTGGAAAGAAATGGGCTACATTTTTTATACAAAAAATACGAAAAATTTTATGAAAAAGAATTTAAAGGTGGATTTAGCAGTAAAAAGAAATTAGAGTGTTCTTTTTAAACAGGCCCTAGAGCGCGCACACACCGCCCGTCACCCTCCTCAGAAAAACAACTTATAATATATAAACATAAAAATAAAAGAAGAGGTAAGTCGTAACATGGTAAGTTTACCGGAAGGTGTACTTGGATTATCAAAATATAGCTAAGACTATAGCATCTTGCTTACACCAAGAAGACACTTGTTAGATTCAAGTTGTTTTGAGTAATAAATTTAGCCTGCCTTGCCAAGATAAATTAATTTTTAATAATAAATAAAACATTTTAACATTTTAGTATAGGTGATAGAAAAACTTAATAGCGCAATAGAAATAGTACTGTAAAGGAAAAATGAAATAGAAATTAAATAAAACATAAAAACAACAAAAAGCAAAGACTAAACCTTTTACCTCTTGCATCATGGTCTAGTAAGTTTATCCTAACACAAAGCACTTAAGTTAGACATCCCGAAACTAGACGAGCTACTCCGGAACAGCAAAACGAGCCAACCCTTCTCTGTAGCAAAAGAGTGGGATGATTCCTGAGTAGAGGTGATAAGCCTACCGAGCCTAGTAATAGCTGGTTACTTAATAAATGAACTTAAATTCAACTTAAAATATTTTTAAACAAATAAAGTAAATAATAGTATTTTAAAGTTAATTAATAGAGGTTCAGCTCTATTAATAAAGGATACAACCTAAAACAGTGGATAATGATTATATTAATAAAAGAAATTAATTGTGTGGGCTTAAAAGCAGCAATCATATGAAAAGCGTTAAAGCTTAATTTTTTAAATCTTATTATAACTATAAAAAATCTTAATCCATTAAAACTATTAAGTCCATCTATTTAGATAGATGTGTTTATACTAGAATTAGTAATAAGAAATTATTCTCTCAGTGCAAGTGTAAATCAGAACGAATAACTCACTGATAATTAACGAACCTAACTGAAGGAAGTATAATATTTTACAAGAGAATTTTATTAAACCAACCGTTAACCCAACACAGGAGCACACCAGAAAGATTAAAAATATAGGAAGGAACTCGGCAAATATGAACTTCGCCTGTTTACCAAAAACACCGCCTCTTGCAATCAAAGTATAAGAGGTCCTGCCTGCCCAGTGACATAAGTTTAACGGCCGCGGTATTATGACCGTGCAAAGGTAGCGTAATCACTTGTCTTTTAAATAAAGACCAGTATGAATGGCAAGACGAAAGTTCAACTGTCTCCCTAAATTAATCAATGAAATTGATCTTCCCGTGCAGAAGCGGGAATATAATTATAAGACGAGAAGACCCTATGGAGCTTTAAATATATGATCAATTGTATAACATATAAACCAAAAAGGTAAAAAATTAAATAAAACATAGTGATCAAAATTTTAGGTTGGGGCGACCACGGAGAAAAACAAAACCTCCGAGATGAAAAATCTTAACTTATGAACTACAGTTCTAAAAAATAAAATATTTAACATAATTGATCCAATATATTGATCAACGAACCAAGTTACCCTAGGGATAACAGCGCAATCCTTTCCAAGAGTTCCTATCGACGAATGGGTTTACGACCTCGATGTTGGATCAGGACACCCCGATGGTGTAGCCGCTATTAAAGGTTCGTTTGTTCAACGATTAAAGTCCTACGTGATCTGAGTTCAGACCGGAGTAATCCAGGTCAGTTTCTATCTATATAAAAATCTTTCCCAGTACGAAAGGACCGAAAAGATAGAGCCAATATATAAGCAAGCTCTACCTCACCCTATTGAAAACAATTAAAATAGACTCAGGCAAATAAACTATTTTCCCCAAGATAAGGGCTAGTTAGAATGGCAGAGTCTGGTAATTGCAAAAGATCTAAAATCTTTTACTCAGGGGTTCAACTCCTCTTTCTAACTATGAGCAGTTTTATTTTTATAATTATTAACCCTCTCCTCTACATTATTCCAGTATTATTAGCAGTAGCATTTTTAACTCTTGTAGAACGGAAAGTCCTAGGTTATATACAAATACGCAAAGGTCCAAATATTGTTGGCCCTATGGGGATTCTTCAACCATTAGCTGACGGCCTAAAACTTTTTATTAAAGAACCTATTCGACCATCAACATCGTCACAAATACTATTTATTATTACACCAATTTTAGCCTTAACCCTATCATTATCTATTTGAATTCCAATCCCAATGCCTAATAACTTATCCAATGTCAACTTAGGCATTCTATTTATTCTTGCATTTTCAAGCTTAGCCGTATATTCTGTGCTAGGGTCAGGATGATCATCAAATTCAAAATATGCCCTAATCGGCTCCATTCGTGCAGTAGCGCAGACAATTTCATACGAAGTTACACTAGGCTTAATTTTATTATGCCTTGTATTATTAACAGGGAGTTTCTCACTAATAAATTTTAATATTACTCAGGAATTTATATGATTAATTATTCCGGCCTGACCTATAGCAGCAATATGATTTACTTCAACCCTGGCAGAAACAAACCGAGCACCATTTGACCTAACTGAAGGAGAATCAGAACTTGTATCAGGATTTAATGTAGAATATGCAGGAGGCCCATTCGCCCTATTTTTTTTAGCAGAGTACACGAATATTTTACTAATAAATACTCTCTCCGCAATTCTATTCTTAGGCATGGCCTACAATCATCATCAACCAGAAACATACACGATAGCCCTTATAATAAAAGCAACTATTCTATCTATACTTTTCTTATGGGTGCGAGCATCATATCCTCGATTTCGATATGATCAATTAATACACCTGATCTGAAAAAACTTCCTACCAATTACAATTTCCATAACAATTTTTCACATCTCACTACCAATCATAGCCTCTGGCATCCCCCCAATAATTTAGGATATGTGCCCGAAAGCCAGGATTTACTTTGATAAAGTAAAATATAGGGGTTCAAACCCCCTCATTTCCTTAAAAAGAAAGGACTTGAACCTATTCTTAAGAGATCAAAACTCCTTATGCATCCATTTACACCACTTTTTAGCGGGATAAGCTAAATAAGCTTTTGGGCCCATACCCCAAAAATGCTGGTTAAAATCCTCCTTCCGCTAATGAGCCCATATGCATTATCAATTTTAATATCAAGTCTCTCCCTGGGCACTATAATTACACTTATTAGTAACCACTGATTTATAGCTTGAATGGGCCTAGAAATTAATACACTAGCAATTATTCCGCTAATAACTAAACTTCATCATCCACGAGCAACTGAGGCAGCCATTAAGTATTTTTTAGTTCAAGCATCAGCTTCTGCCTTAATTTTATGCACATCAACAATTAATGCATGATTTACTGGGGAGTGAACAATCATAAATACCCAAACCCAATTATCATCAATTATACTAACGATTGCGCTATCTTTAAAACTTGGAATCGCCCCATTTCACCTATGATTACCAGATGTACTTCAAGGACTAAACTTAATAACCTGCTTAGTTTTATCAACTTGACAAAAATTGGCACCAATAGCCTTACTAATTATAACACACCATCTTCTGAACCCATATATATTAATTATCATAGCTCTATTATCAACGCTAATTGGGGGATGAGGCGGACTCAATCAAACACAACTGCGAAAAATCATGGCTTATTCATCTATTGCCCACATAGGATGAATAGTATTAATTTTAACATTCTTGCCACACCTAATAATGATAAACTTATTAATTTATTTAATTTTAACTTTATGTATATTTATGATATTAATTTATTTTAATTCATTAAATATCAGTAAATTAACTGCATCAGGAATTAAAAACCCAGTATTAACATCTATAATAATAATTACACTTATATCCTTAGGAGGACTCCCCCCTACTTCAGGATTCATTCCCAAATGATTAATTATTCAAGAAATTACTAAACAGGGCCTAATAATAATATCCTCACTAATGGCACTTTCAACCTTATTAAGCTTATTTTTTTACCTGCGATTATCTTATGCTGTATCCTTAACCTCATCCCCAAATGTACCCAACTCCAAACTTTATTGACGATTAAAGACTAATACACTTCACCCTTTACCAATTTTAATTATAATATCAACCCTACTTATCCCCATCACGCCTTTAATAATTAATCTATTTTTATAAGGACTTAGGCTAACTAGACCAAAGGCCTTCAAAGCCTTAAGTAGAAGTTAAAATCTTCTAGCCCTTGCTTAAGACCTGTAGGACTCTACCCCACATTATCTGAATGCAACCCAGATGCTTTAATTAAGCTAAAACCTTTCTAGATTAGAAGGCTTTTATCCTACGACCTCTTAGTTAACAGCTAAACGCTCAATCCAGAGAGCTTTAATCTACTTCTCCCGCGTGTTCAGGGCAAAAACGCGGGAGAAGCCCCGGAAAAACTTAATTTACTCTATAAAATTTGCAATTTTATGTGCTTTACACCACAAGGCTTGGTAAAAAAAGGATTTAAACCTTTATAAAAGGGGTTACAACCCTTCACCTGATTCAGCCATTTTACCTGTGATAATCACTCGGTGACTATTTTCAACTAATCATAAAGATATTGGCACTCTATACTTGGTATTTGGTGCCTGAGCCGGAATGGTCGGAACTGCCCTAAGCCTTTTGATCCGAGCTGAGCTAAGTCAGCCAGGGGCACTGCTTGGAGATGACCAAATTTATAATGTAGTCGTGACTGCTCACGCATTTGTTATAATTTTTTTTATAGTCATGCCTGTAATAATTGGCGGATTTGGTAATTGGTTAGTACCGTTAATAATTGGAGCTCCAGATATAGCATTTCCACGAATAAATAATATAAGCTTTTGACTTCTACCTCCATCATTTCTATTACTCCTGGCATCATCCGGTATTGAGGCTGGTACGGGCACCGGCTGAACTGTATACCCCCCGCTAGCTGGTAATTTAGCACATGCCGGAGCCTCTGTCGATTTAACAATTTTTTCACTTCATCTAGCGGGTATTTCGTCAATTTTGGGAGCAATTAACTTCATTACAACTTCTATTAATATAAAACCCCCATCTATAACACAATACCAAACACCCCTATTTGTTTGATCTGTACTAATTACTGCAATTCTTCTTTTACTCTCACTTCCAGTCCTTGCTGCAGGAATCACAATGCTCCTGACCGATCGAAACCTAAATACAACATTTTTTGATCCAGCTGGGGGCGGAGACCCAGTTCTTTATCAACACTTATTCTGATTTTTTGGCCATCCTGAAGTATATATTCTTATTTTACCGGGGTTTGGAATAATTTCACATATTGTTACATATTATTCAGCAAAAAAAGAACCGTTTGGGTATATGGGTATAGTGTGAGCTATAATATCAATCGGATTATTGGGATTTATTGTATGAGCCCATCACATATTTACAGTAGACTTAAATGTAGATACACGAGCCTACTTTACATCCGCTACAATAATTATTGCTATCCCTACTGGGGTAAAAGTATTTAGCTGATTAGCAACAATGCATGGCGGGTCTATTAAATGAGATGCTGCAATATTATGGGCTCTAGGGTTTATTTTTTTATTTACTGTCGGAGGCTTAACTGGAATTGTTCTCGCTAACTCATCATTAGACATTGTTTTACATGATACTTATTATGTAGTGGCACACTTTCACTACGTCTTATCCATAGGGGCTGTATTTGCTATCATGGGGGGGTTTGTCCATTGATTTCCACTATTTTCAGGGTATACACTACACCCTACATGATCTAAAATTCACTTTGGGGTAATATTTATAGGAGTAAATTTAACCTTTTTTCCTCAACATTTTTTAGGATTAGCAGGAATACCACGACGATATTCCGATTACCCAGACGCTTATACACTATGAAACACAACCTCATCAATCGGATCCTTAATCTCTCTTATTGCCGTAATTATAATAATATTTATTATTTGAGAGGCATTTTCATCAAAACGTGAAGTATTAATAACTGAATTAAACTCCACAAATATCGAGTGGCTTCACGGATGTCCTCCACCATACCATACATTTGAAGAACCCTCATATGTTCAAGCTCGAATTTACTAACAAGAAAGGGGGGAATTGAACCCACGTATATTAATTTCAAGTTAACAACATAACCACTCTGTCACTTACTTATAGGATGTTAGTAAAATATTACAAAACCTTGTCGTGGTTTAATTATAAGTTAAAATCTTATACATCTTTTAATGGCACACCCATCACAACTAGGATTTCAAGATGCAGCTTCCCCTATCATAGAAGAATTATTACATTTTCATGACCACGCATTAATAGCAGTCTTTTTAATTAGTACATTAGTTGTTTATATTATTACAATTATGATATCCACAAAATTAACTAATACTAACGCTATAGATGCCCAAGAAATTGAAATAGTGTGAACTGTTATACCAGCAATTATCTTAATTGTTATTGCCCTACCATCATTACGTATCTTATATTTAATAGATGAAATTAATGATCCTCACCTTACAGTAAAAGCCATTGGACATCAATGATATTGAAGTTATGAATTTACAAACTACGAAGATTTAATATTTGACTCATATATGGTACCAACTCAAGATCTTTCACCAGGACAGTTTCGCCTATTAGAAGTTGATAACCGAATAGTAGTGCCAATAGAATCCCCAATTCGAATACTAATCTCTGCAGAAGATGTTTTACACTCATGAGCAGTTCCATCTATAGGTATTAAAACTGACGCTATCCCAGGTCGATTAAACCAAACAACTTTTATTGCATCTCGACCTGGAGTATATTATGGTCAATGCTCAGAAATTTGTGGCGCAAATCATAGCTTCATACCAATTGTTGTAGAAGCAACTACATTAAACTACTTTCAAAACTGGTCCTCATCCATATTAGAATTATCATTAAGAAGCTTTCAAACTAAGCAATAGCCTTTTAAGCTATAGATCGGTGATTTACCACACCCTTAATGATATGCCACAATTAAATCCTGGGCCCTGATTTGCTATCTTTCTTATAACATGAGCTGTATTTTTATTAATCTTAACTTTTAAAATTAGTAATTTTAATAACCTAAATGAGCCAACGTTAAAAAATATTAAAAAAAATAAACCTGAATCCTTAAACTGACCATGAGCCTAAGTTTTTTTGATCAATTCTTGAGCCCCTCAATAATAGGCATTCCCTTAATAATGGTAGCCACAGTTTTACCATGATTATTATTACCAAGCCCAACAAATAAATGATTAAATAATCGGGTATCAACACTTCAAGTCTGATTTATACAAAAATTTACTAAACAACTAATAAACCCATTAAATACTAATGGGCATAAGTGAGCTATAATTTTTACATCATTAATGGTATTTTTGATTATACTAAATCTTTTAGGCTTACTCCCATACACATTTACCCCTACAACCCAACTATCATTAAATCTCGGATTAGCAGTGCCATTTTGACTTGCCACAATTATAATTGGCATTCGTAATCAACCAACCGCTGCATTTGGTCATCTATTACCAGAAGGTACTCCAACCTTATTAATTCCAATTCTTATTATTATTGAAACCATTAGTCTATTTATTCGACCACTGGCGTTAGGAGTCCGACTTACAGCTAACTTAACAGCCGGTCACCTATTAATTCAATTAATCGCAACAGCCACTTTAGTTCTTATCCCTATAATACCTATTATAGCCACCCTAACAATACTTGTATTATTTCTACTTACCATATTAGAAATTGCGGTTGCAATAATTCAAGCCTACGTATTTATTCTTCTATTAAGCCTATATCTACAAGAAAATGTATAATGGCCCACCAAGCACATGCCTACCACATAGTTGACCCAAGTCCTTGACCACTAACAGGAGCTATTGCTGCATTATTAATAACATCAGGATTAGCAATATGATTTCATTTTGGATCTATAATAATTTTATCTTTAGGTTTAATTATTATATTAATAACAATATTTCAATGATGGCGGGATATTGTTCGCGAAGGAACATTTCAAGGCCATCATACCCCACCAGTACAAAAAGGACTACGATATGGAATAATTCTATTTATCACATCAGAGGTATTCTTCTTTCTAGGATTTTTTTGAGCATTTTATAACTCAAGCTTAGCCCCTACACCAGAACTAGGAGAATGTTGACCTCCTACTGGCATTATCCCACTTGACCCATTTGAAGTCCCTTTATTAAATACTGCAGTTTTACTGGCCTCAGGCGTTACAGTTACATGGGCTCATCATAGCATTATGCAAGGTAATCGAAAGGAGGCAACTCAATCGCTATTCTTTACCATCATCCTAGGCATATACTTCACCACCCTTCAAGCAATAGAATACTACGAAGCTCCATTTACAATCGCTGATGGGGTTTACGGATCAACATTTTTTGTAGCAACAGGTTTTCACGGATTACATGTTATTATTGGATCACTTTTCTTACTGGTATGCCTACTACGACAAATCGATTATCATTTTACATCACATCATCATTTCGGATTTGAAGCTGCAGCATGATATTGACATTTTGTAGACGTAGTATGACTTTTCCTTTACGTCTCCATTTACTGATGAGGCTCATATCTTTTTAGTATAAAAATACAAATGATTTCCAATCATTTAATCCAAGTTAAAATCTAGGAAAAGATAGTGAATTTAATTATAGTTATAATAATAATCTCAACAATAACATCATTAGTATTAATTACCATTAGCTTTTGACTTCCATTAAATAACCCGGACTTAGAAAAATTATCACCATACGAGTGTGGATTTGACCAATTAGGCTCAGCACGCCTTCCATTCTCCATCCGATTTTTTTTAATCGCAATTCTATTTCTCCTATTTGATCTTGAAATTGCTCTTCTTCTACCAACCCCATGGGCATTACAATTATTTAACCCTGAATATACACTCATATGATCAGCAGTAATTCTTACTATGCTATCAGTTGGATTAATCTATGAATGAATCCAAGGCGGATTAGAATGAGCAGAATAAATATTTAATCTAAATAAGATCACTAATTTCGACTTAGTAAATTTTGGTTAAACCCCAAAAATATTTTATGTCCCCAACATATATTACTTTTTTTACAACATTCATACTAGGTATTATAGGACTAACATTTCATCGGATTCACCTACTATCTGCCCTATTATGCCTAGAAGGAATAATACTAGCGTTATTTATTGCTTTATCTTTTTGATCCACTCAATTTGAAGTATTGTCATACTTTTCTTTACCAATATTTATATTAACATTTTCAGCATGCGAAGCAAGCACTGGACTCGCACTTATAGTAGCTACCACCCGAACTCATGGAAATGATCATCTCAAAAACCTTAATCTTCTACAATGTTAAAAATTATTATCCCAACCTTAATGCTACTGCCAGTAACATGATTTTCTAATAAAAAACTATTATGACCACTAATTACAACAAACAGTTTAATTATTGCCATATCGAGCCTATTAATATTTAACTTATCATCAGAACATGCAATACTAGTTAATAAATACTTAGGATTAGACCCCCTTTCATCACCATTATTAATTTTAACATGCTGACTTCTTCCAATAATAATTTTAGCAAGTCAAAATCATTTAAAAAATAACCCAGAAAACCGTCAACGTTTATATATTACCATAATAGTTATTCTACAAATCTCCCTGATCTTAGCATTTGCTGCTACAGAAATAATCTTATTTTATGTTACATTTGAAGCTACTCTAATCCCCACGCTTATTATTATCACCCGATGAGGAAACCAAGCAGAACGATTAAATGCAGGAACATATTTCTTATTTTATACTTTAGCAGGTTCTCTACCATTATTAGTAGCACTACTAATTTTACAAAACACTTCGGGCTCCTTATCAATTTTTTTAATAGAACTTACCTGCCCTATACAACTTTCAATATTTTCTGATAAAATTTGGTGAATAGCATGCCTATTAGCATTTATGGTAAAAATACCCCTCTATGGGGTACATTTATGACTTCCAAAAGCACACGTAGAAGCCCCAATTGCAGGATCAATAATTCTAGCAGCTGTTTTATTAAAATTAGGAGGGTATGGAATCCTGCGAATTTCAATTATACTTACCCCACTCTCCAAAGAACTATCCTATCCATTCATTATTTTGGCCTTATGAGGCGTAATTATAACAGGAATAATTTGTATACGACAAACTGACCTAAAGTCCCTCATTGCATACTCCTCAGTAAGCCATATAGGCCTAGTTATTTCAGCCGCATTAATTCAAACCCCATGAAGCTTCTCCGGAGCAATTATCTTGATAATCTCACACGGATTAGTTTCATCTGCACTATTTTGCCTGGCTAACATAAATTATGAACGAACACATAGTCGAACTCTATTATTAATACGTGGGGCACAAACAATATTACCACTTACAGCTACCTGATGATTACTAACTAACTTATTTAACATGGCCCTCCCACCATCGTTAAACCTTTGAGGCGAATTAACAATTATAGTATCATTATTTAATTGATCAAACTGAACTATATTAATTACAGGGCTTGGGACGCTAATTACAGCCTCATATACATTGTATATATTTTTAATGACACAGCGTGGACCTTTACCAATTAACCTGAACTCAACAATTCCTACATTTACACGAGAACATATTCTTCTAACCATTCACCTGATCCCAATAATTCTTCTTATTCTTAAACCGGAACTTATTTCCGGAGCACTTACATGTTTAAATAATTTAAATAAAATACTAGATTGTGATTCTAGAAATAAGAGTTAAATTCTCTTTTTAAGCCGAGAAGAGTCAAGAGACATAGAAACTGCTAATTATCTACTACTACGGTTAAAATCCATAGTCTCCTCAACTTTTAAAGGATAATAGTAATCCATTGGTTTTAGGGGCCAAAAACTCTTGGTGCAACCCCATGTAAAAGTTATGAATTTCATATTAATTTTTAATTCATCCATACTATTATCCTTATTTATACTCACTATCCCCTTATTAATATCTATAATAAAAAAATTAAACTCAACCTCCTATATTAAAAATTCTGTAAAATTTGCATTTATAACTAGCCTAATTCCATTAATGATCTATATAGCTAATGGCCTTGAATCTGTAGTAACCTCATTTCATTGGATATCAATTTTTAACTTGGATATTTATTCCAGTTTTAAATTTGACCAATTCTCTACTCTTTTTTTCCCCATTGCTATATTTGTGACATGGTCAATTTTAGAATTCGCAACTTGATATATACACTCAGATAAAGATATCTATCGGTTTTTTAAGTATATATTAATTTTTTTAATAGCAATAATAATCTTAATCACTGCAAACAACTTATTTCAACTATTTATCGGTTGGGAGGGAGTCGGAATTATGTCATTTTTACTAATCGGGTGATGACACGCCCGAGCAGACGCTAATACCGCGGCTATACAAGCCGTCGTATATAACCGTATTGGGGATATTGGCCTAATTCTTAGTATATCTTGATTGGCACTACACTTAAACTCATGAGAAATACAACAAATTTTTTTATTATATGATAATAGCTCAATACTACCTCTACTTGGACTTATTCTAGCCGCCATAGGAAAATCAGCACAATTCGGATTACATCCATGATTACCGGCTGCCATAGAAGGCCCAACCCCAGTCTCAGCACTACTTCATTCAAGTACCATAGTTGTTGCCGGAATCTTCCTACTTATTCGATTTCAACCCTTGTTAGAAAATAATAAAACAGCTCTGTCCATCTGTCTTTCTCTTGGGGCCCTTACTACCATATTTACAGCGGCTTGCGCGCTCACTCAAAATGATATTAAAAAAATTGTAGCATTTTCAACCTCAAGCCAATTAGGATTAATAATAGTTACAATCGGATTAAACCAACCACAATTGGCATTTTTTCATATTTGTACCCATGCATTTTTTAAGGCTATGTTATTTTTATGCTCTGGACTAATTATTCATAGCTTAAATGATGAACAAGACATTCGTAAAATGGGCGGCTTACAAAACCTTTTACCAACTAGTACTTCATGTCTGACTATTGGGAGTCTTGCACTAACAGGCACCCCATTTCTTGCAGGATTCTTTTCTAAAGATGCAATTATTGAGACAATAAATATATCCAACTTGAACTCGCTAGCACTCATCATAACACTAGTAGCAACATCCTTTACCGCAATATATAGCTTTCGTATTATTTATTTTTCATCAATAAAATTTCCACGCCACCTCCCTCTCTCCAAAATTAATGAGAACAACTCCTTAATCATTAACCCAATTAAACGACTTGCATGAGGAAGTGTAATTTCAGGATTTTTTATTATTTTTTATATAGTGCCAATAAAGACACAGGTATTAACTATACCGCTTATTATAAAACTCTCAGCTATCTTAGTATCCCTACTAGGCTTATTAGTAGCCGCTGATATCATTAATATAACATCGAAAAATATAATAAAAACAAAAATATTTTCATTTTTTAACTTATTGGCGTTTTTTCCCGTATTAACCCATCGAATTTTTCCAAAAACCAGCTTGTTATGAGGCCAAAACATTGCAACTCATACTACAGATATATTATGATATGAAAAATCAGGGCCAAAAGGATTTACAAACCAGCAATTGCCAGTTATCAAAACCATCACAAACATTCAAATAGGCCTAATTAAAGTATACTTAATATTATTTATAGTGACCTCCTTATTAACAATTATTATACTTTCATCTTACAGCACGTAAAGACCCTCGTGATAATCCACGAGTAATCTCTAGCACTACAAATAATGTTAAAAATAAAACTCACCCAGAAAGCATTAGAAAATATCCCCCATAAGAATATATTACTCCAATACCCCCCCAATCTAAACCAGTAGTACTAAACTCAGCATAATAATTGGTGAATAAAAACTCTAAACTTATATTACAATTAAAAAAAAGATACCCTAAAATTATTATCAAAAGATAAGATATCATATAAATACATACAGACCAATTTCCCCAAGCCTCAGGATAAGGCTCAGCTGCCAATGAGGCAGAATACGCAAACACGACTAACATACCACCCAGATAAATTAAAAGTAAAACTAGGGAAAGAAATGATACCCCTAACTCAACAAGAACTCAACATCCACAAACAGCCGCCAACACTAACCCCAATGCCGCAAAATAAGGCGACGGATTTGACGCTACAGCAATTAAACCTAACACTAAACCTAATATTCCCAAAAACCCTAAATATAACATTATTTTTATCCGGACTCTAACCAAAACCAATGACCTGAAAAGCCAATGTTGTACTTCAACTATAAAAACCCATAATGGCCCACCAAACTCGTAAAGCTCATCCACTATTAAAAATTATTAACGAATCATTTGTAGACCTACCAACCCCGTCAAACCTATCATCATTATGGAATTTTGGTTCACTTTTAGGAGTTTGTTTGATTGCACAAATCATCACAGGATTATTTCTTGCAATACATTATACAGCCGATACATCCCTAGCTTTCTCATCAGTAGCTCACATCTGCCGAGATGTAAACTACGGTTGACTAATACGAAATTTACATGCCAACGGAGCATCATTTTTTTTTATATGCATCTACATACACATCGGACGCGGACTCTATTATGGCTCATACATATATAAAGAAACCTGAAACATCGGCATTATTTTATTATTCCTAGTTATAGCCACCGCTTTCGTAGGGTATGTTCTGCCATGAGGACAAATATCATTTTGAGGTGCCACTGTAATCACTAACCTGCTGTCAGCAATTCCATATATGGGAGACTCACTTGTTCAATGAATCTGAGGGGGATTCTCGGTAGATAAAGCCACACTTACTCGATTCTTTGCATTTCACTTCCTATTGCCATTCCTAATTGTAGGGGCTAGTATTATTCATCTATTGTTTCTTCACGAAACAGGGTCAAACAACCCAACAGGGATCTCTGCCAATACAGACAAAGTACCATTTCATCCCTATTTTTCCTATAAAGATACTATTGGGTTTTTAATGCTACTAGCAGCACTAACCCTTCTATCTCTTCTAACTCCTAATCTACTTGGGGATCCTGACAATTTTACACCAGCCAACCCATTAGTCACCCCACCCCATATTCAACCAGAGTGGTATTTTCTTTTCGCGTACGCCATCCTTCGCTCAATCCCAAATAAACTAGGTGGAGTTCTTGCACTTCTTACATCAATTTTAATTCTTATCATTATCCCAGCAGTTCATACATCAAAACAACGTAGCCTAATATTTCGGCCATTGACCCAACTCTTTTTCTGACTTCTAGTATCAAACACACTTATTTTAACATGAATCGGCGGTCAACCCGTAGAACAACCATTTATTGAAATTGGACAAGTCGCATCAGCTCTATATTTTCTCCTGTTTATTCTTATTATACCCCTATTAGGGCTATGAGAAAACAAATCCATAAAATGATATTAAGGTAGCTTAACCAAAGCATCGGTCTTGTAAGCCGAAGAATGAGATATAACCCTCTCCCTAAATACCCTCCCAGGCACCTCCACTCCTCCCAGGCACCTCCACTCAAACATCTTCCCCTAAGGGTAAATAACGTATTTTACTCTAGAACCCATCCAAATATATACATATAAAAAATGCTCAAAAAAATTTTTCAAGAGGGGGGGATTTTCACCCTCACCCCTGGCCTCCAAAACCAGAATTCTGGGACTTAAAATACCTCTTGTAGTAATTTTATCATCATTTTGTAGCGCGGTGGACATATTATGTATATCGTACATTCTTATAACTACCCCACGAAAGTGTTCGTGTGCCCCGCTGATTTTTGGTCTTACCCACAGGCGAGAAACCACCAACCTGACCCTCGAAGATCCATTAACCAGATCTATGGACATTGATGGTAGAGTGACGGTCGTTTAACTTGAACCGACATCTGGTTTGAATCTATGAACAATGACGGTAGAGTGACGGTCGTTTAACTTGAACCGACATCTGGTAAAATGGTTGACAACAAGGTGCACTTGGCCAGCATAACTGAGTCGGCCCTCATCTGGAGTTTTTTTTTTTCTGTGAAGTCAATCCCCCATAAAGTCTTAAGTTGGGATTATTTAGTCTAAATCTGAACATACGGTGAAAATGATAATATTACCAGAATAGATTGTATGTTATTTTATTCATGAATCTTAGACATATTTTTTTTACCTATTGAATTATCAATATTTTATTTTAGCTTTCCCCCCGGAGCTTGTTTAATTAAGATTCTAACTTTTGAACATGAGTTAAACTTTTATTTTAAGGTTAACCCCCCTACCCCCCATATTAATCTAATCAGTACTTTAGTCTTTTTTTGGCCAACCCCCAAAGCAAAAAGAAATTTTTTGTGTACTTACGAAACTGTAATACCAACATATTTTTTATAAAAAAATGTTAAACGAAATAGGATGAAATTTTATTTTTTTTGGACATACTGATGTTGCCTACATATAAATTTGTAGCGCTGTAATTACAGTGTGTATACTGTAA